GAGAATGGGAATTTTAAGGAACCATTCATGAATAGGAATAACGAATCTGAAAATTCTATACAATTACAATTATGAAAAACGGAAAGATTCCTTAGATCTAATCATTCCATTATATTGACAATTTCGAAAAATGAGCATACTATGATGCTAGTATGAGGGCGGTTGGGAAAGTGGGCCCCCATCGTCTAGTGGTTTAGGACATCTCTCTTTCAAGGAGGCAGCGGGGATTCGAATTCCCCTGGGGGTAGGGTACTACGAAAGGAAGTTGATCATGGATTACCAATAAGTCGAAATTGGATTCTTCCTGGGTCGATGCCCGAGCGGTTAATGGGGACGGACTGTAAATTCGTTGGCAATATGTCTACGCTGGTTCAAATCCAGCTCGGCCCAAAAATTCGCCAATCTACCAAGCGATGGTATAACCCATTTGATAAATACCCCATACGAAGATAAAAGAGAATTCCATAGATCCCTTATTTCGCTGGGATTGTAGTTCAATTGGTTAGAGCACCGCCCTGTCAAGGCGGAAGCTGCGGGTTCGAGCCCCGCCAGTCCCGATGGATCCAATATCCAAAAATGCATCAATTCACTTTTTTCTTTCTATGAACTATGCTTTCTATGAACTATGAAAGTTCTATGAACTATGAAAGGGTGTCGGGGGACCTAATTTCATTCCCAAAGAAAAAGGGGAGTTTCGAACTTAAGTCTTTTTTTTTTCGCTTTTCTTTTTAAGTTTGTAACTAGGTGACTAATCGAAGTGAAAGGACAATCTGATAATACTTCATCAGATGATTCATTGTACAAGGAAGGCGTAAGGTAAGTTATAGAAAAAAACAAACGGATGATAAATAAAGGAATTTTGGAAGGAATTTTGGATGGATTGGGTCAGGAATCCAAATTCCATTTGGATTCGGTATGGAGAAAATAACTTCCTATGTTATAATATTATACTATTCAAGTCTCGACGACAAATTTATTTGGTAGATTAGATATTGTTATTCGTGATATTATTGATCTGATTCAGGACCATTGAGAAGTAATTCATTCATTGAATTTACAGACGAAAGGTTTATCATCTCTAAGGGATTAAATCCCGAGTTATTGTGAAGTAAAAAAACCGATGAGATTATGGAAGTAAATATTCTTGCATTTATTGCTACTGCACTATTCATTCTAGTTCCTACCGCCTTTCTACTTATCATTTACGTAAAAACCGTTAGTCAAAATGATTAATGCTATGGAATTTGCATTTGAAAATTCGATTTCGTGTCTTAACTTAAATGAAATGAGCGGACTTTAATCGTCAATATTGTATTTGATAGTATGGTAAAAAAGAAATAGATGAATCTTTCTTTCTACCATACTATCTACCTCTTAGTGTATATCTATTTCTTAGCTTTTAATTTAGAATAAATTAAGTTTCTGTAGATCAATCTACAATTGTCTTTATATATGTGTATATGAATTCCATATATTTGTTTGAAATTCACAAAAGACCCCGATTTGCTACATCTATTCCTTCCAATCATCCGAATCCCTTTCTTTTCGATAGACAAAGAGGGGAATCGCTGAAATATCTCTTTGATTCAAAGAGTATGCTTCATCTCATAGATTCTTCAGTTGGAGTTCAATGGGATAAATTCAGACATTTTTTTATTTTGAATAGTTCAAAACGAGTTTGAGAATGATCTATAAAACAAAAGCTACGCTTTTATTCCTCAACTCAATTAGTAATACTTTTAGAGCCCACTTCTTCCCCACACTACGAGTGAAAGGGAAAATGTAAAGACTACCATTAAAGCAGCCCAAGCGAGACTTACTATATCCATGTGAATTATGTCCCCTATCTCTATAAATACGAAGGAATTTTTCCATTATTTCTCACTAATAATAATGGAATCAACGGTGCAGAGTCAAAACAAAAAGGGATTCTGTTTGAACACTATTGAGAAATCAACCCCCGATGGATTCGGATTTCAGATTAAACACAAGTAAGATATAAGTACATCCCAAGGAAGTGGGAACATGCCGGAATACGAATAAAATAACAAAAAAATGCCCTCTTTTCGATAAAAGTCAATTATCGATCCAATATGGACAAGATCGATTCTTTAGACATTCCCTTAGTGATAGAAGGGAGTCGTGAAGTCTTGATAGCCCCTCTGCCGGTTGATTTGACTATTCGAATCAAACAAAGTATCAACAGTCTGTTTCCTCTTCTTCTCGCGGGTAATCATTCTGCGGGTTATATCAGCAGAACAGAAGAGAAGAAGAAATTTCGAAGTTTGAAGAAATTTCGAAGTTTTTTGTTTGTTGATCAGGCGACACCCAGATTTGAACTGGGGAAAAAGGATTTGCAGTCCCCCGCCTTACCGCTCGGCCATGTCGCCAAAATGATACAAAATAGATGAGAAAATTTTTCTGGATTACTGCATTTTTATTGTACTTGTATTTTGACTTCCCTTTTCCTTAATACTTTTCCTAAAGCAAACACCCCTCTTGCACTTTTGTATATCCATGCCCTCAATTGATTATCTCATATCTGAAAATCCACCTTTGATTTTTCAATAGAAAAATGAGACAATTAGCATTGTGAATTTTCAGTCGACAAATTGGAACCATTAACTATTTCCCCTTACTTTGAATTCATGAACAATCCTGGGATTTGAATCGCCAATTTGTGTTTTACTAATGACATAAAAATAAAAAATACAAACTGAGACAGAACTAATTAGTCTTTATTTTTTCCATCAAAAAACCCTTCTCCATTTCCATTATAACAAAATAGATGAGTATATGTAAACCCCAGAACAAAAATTGTTACACAGAGATATAGGATTTAGATATGTTGTCGATAGGGAATTGTCATAAAATTATCCTATCTCACTTGAATTTGGAATTCCCTATTTTTTTTCATAGAAATTATCTTATGAGAAGCACGACCCCAGGTTGTCCCAAAATAAAAGAAAAAATAAAAGAGAAGTTGGGTAGTCGAGCTATCTGTGTGTTTACTAAATGCAAACCGTCTTCTACTCAAAAAAATCAAAAAAAAGTAAAGCTACAAAAATATCTCTTCTCTACGAATCGTTTTTTCCCAATGCAATCCCTAACATAAGCAAACGCTGTGAAAGGCTATATCTATCCAACCCAACTATTTTTCTCAAATTCGAATATGTAATATCCTAATAATGGTAGAATTTGAATAATTTTATTAAGGCTATTCTATCCAAAATCCTACGACTTTCTTACTATTTCTTAATATCTTAATAAGTCTAAGTAACGGAATTCTATTTCGAGGACTATTTTCTCAATTCCTTTCTGTTTGGATCTCTCAAAACTTTCCATTTAAGTAGAAAATTCTCTTTATTCCTGCGTTCATATGTAGTTGGTACATTTCATGCCAATATAGGCAGTTGGGTAAAATTTCATGTGATTCAGTAAACAGAACAGAATAGAAATTCCATCAGTGCTCGATCGTCGATCTAATTCGATGAAGAATGTGCTTACTACTTAATAATAGAATATAATAGAATGGGATTTTTTTAGAAATGGGAAATGCAAAATGCTGGGGGGTGCAAATGAGGGAATGTCTACAATACCTGGATTTAATCAGATCCAATTTGAAGGATTTTGTAGGTTCATTGATCAGGGTTTGACAGAAGAACTTTCTAAGTTTCCAAAAATAGAAGATACAGATCAAGAAATCGAATTTCAATTATTTGTGGAAAGATATCAATTGGTAGAACCATTGATAAAGGAAAGAAATGCTGTGCATGAATCACTCACTTATTCTTCGGAATTATATGTATCCGCAGGATTAATTTGGAAAACCCGTAAGGATATGCAAGAACAAACTATTTTGATTGGAAACATTCCTCTAATGAATTCCCTGGGAACCTTTATAATAAATGGAATATATCGAATTGTAATCAATCAAATACTGCAAAGTCCCGGTATTTATTACCGGTCAGAATTGGACCATAATGGGATTTTGGTCTATACCGGCACCATAATATCAGATTGGGGAGGAAGATCAGAATTAGAGATTGATAGAAAAGCAAGAATATGGGCTCGCGTGAGTAGGAAACAAAAAATATCTATTCTAGTTCTATCATCAGCTATGGGTTCGAATCTAAGAGAAATTCTAGACAATGTTTATTATCCTGAAATTTTTTTGTCTTTTCTGAACGATAAGGAAAGAAAAAAAATGGGATCAAAAGAAAATGCCATTTTGGAGTTTTATCAACAATTTGCTTGTGTCGGCGGGGATCCGGTATTTTCTGAATCCTTATGTAAGGAATTACAAAAGAAGTTCTTTCAACAAAGATGTGAATTAGGAAGGATTGGTCGACGAAATATGAACCGAAGGTTGAACCTTGATATACCCCAGAATAATAGATTTTTGTTACCACGAGACCTATTGGCAGCCGCCGATTATTTGATCGGACTCCAATTTGGAATGGGTACACTTGACGATATGAATCATTTGAAAAATAAGCGCATTCGTTCTGTAGCGGATCTTTTACAAGATCAATTCGGATTATCTCTGGTTCGTTTAGAAAATGTGGTTCGAGCAACTATATGTGGAGCCGTTCGCCATAAATTAATACCAACTCCTCAGAATTTGGTAACCTCAACTGCATTAACAACCACTTATGAATCTTTTTTTGGTTTACACCCCTTATCTCAAGTTTTAGATCGAACAAATCCATTGACACAAATAGTTCATGGACGAAAATTGAGTTATTTAGGTCCCGGAGGACTGACAGGACGAACTGCTAGTTTTCGGATACGAGATATCCATCCTAGTCACTATGGTCGTATTTGTCCAATTGACACATCGGAGGGAATCAATGTTGGACTTATTGGATCCTTAGCAATTCATGTGAGGATGGGTCATTGGGGATCTCTAGAAAGCCCGTTTTATGAAATTGCAGAGAGATCAACAGGGTTACGACTGCTTTATTTATCGCCAGGTAGAGATGAATACTATATGTTAG